CTTAATTTATTTTTTTGTTTATTCTTCTTGAAATTATTAAATAAATCTTTCTTTTTTTTTTTTTGACAAACTCGAGAGTTCAAATGATACGTGAAGGCGTCGGAATCCATCTGTAATCCAAGTAAAATAGGAATTGAAATCATAATGACAAGGATTTTCATTAAAAAGGCGAAGGGGCCTTTTTTTTTATTAGATGTTTATTTTCGTTCTATTGAGGAAAGTTATTTACTTAGATTCCATCTGATATTCAATTTTCACTGATGCATATCATATGCATTTTGTACGAAAAAACTCATCTTTCTTAAATCTTATTTTCTATTCTTTCAAGTCATTTTTTGGATCTAGGAGTTATTGGTACTATAATTGAATTCAAGTCAGGGGATTTCCTTCTTTCGTAAGGCTTGGTTAGGGGACTGAAATAAAAAAAAGGGGGGGGTAAGAACTCATTTATTTGAACTTTTAGGTATTTCGTGTTTGACTCTAATGACTAATTAGAAATCTATGGAAGGGGTGGAAAGAATAGAGATAAAGAAATGCATTCATTTTATTTTTTTCTTTATATCTTTTATGAAAATCTTATAGAAAGATTACTTAATATTAAATATTAAGTTAAACAAAATATGAAAATACGTATATAAAACTAGGAAATGCATAGCCTATATGTATATATTAGTATTATTCTATGCTCCTATGCTTTATTTCAGTGCGAGTCATTTTACGTTGTGAAACAAAAATTTTATGATCTATTAAATAAAAAAGCCAATTTCAATAGTTAATTATATTTATTTATAAGAGTAACAATTGTTTAATCTATCTGATAGATAGAAATCGGGACTCTTCTTTGTAGCTATTTTATAAAATAAGAATCGAAACAATAAGGGATCAAATCTTCCCTCCCATTAGTCTTTTTTATTCATTTCATAATTCATAAAAAGAAACGCAAAATTTTAATTGATTCCCTTTTTTATTTATATATTTCTATTTTCGAATTTTAGAATAGAATAATTTTGATAATAAAAAAAAAAATAAAAATATTGTATTTATATTATACAATACAAAATACAATACAAATAATAGAAAAAAACACTAAAATTGGGGTTACGTTGAAAAAACTCTTCAGAAAAATTTATATCCATCTATCTAGAAGCAAAGTGATAGAGTACTATGTATATGTAGCGAATGAACCAATGATTATTCACGATTCCATAATGGAATCAATTCCATACCGGTTCCCAATTAGAGAAGAAATGTTATGGTAAAACTTCGTTTGAAACGATGTGGTAGAAAGCAACGTGCGACTTGAAAGACAGGATCCATTGTGGATTTTTCCATCCACCATTTTATATAACAATGAAGGTGCTCTTGACTCGACATCATTTATTCTGTTTCACTACAAACCCCATTGGGTTGTAATGGAAATAGTCCATGATGGAGCTCGAGTAGAAAGTATTGATTCCTTTCTCAGGGGCAAAGGTCTATGGTTAATGCCAATCAATAAATTGTAACAACTTCGTAAGTATATCGTTGATAGAGAAATAGAAAGGGTTTCACGTTTCCAATCTAAAAGAAAATTTAGCGGAATTGCAAAAATTCTTTCCATACAAAGTGTATCATATGAGAATCAACCCTTTCTATCTATAACTATCTATAATTCTTTATTAGAAAAAAATCGCAAAAAAGGGTATGTTGCTGCCATTTTGAAAGGATTAAGAATTGCCGAAGTTATGTCTAAACCCAATGATTTAAAATAAAACAAAGATTAAAAGGATCCCAAAACAAGAAAAGAGCTTTTCCATTGTTTCCATAATTGGACCATAATAAAAATTCAAATAGATTTGAAACGAAAGAAACAAAAAAGGGGTTTAAAGACCACTCAAGAAATGAAATGCTTAACTATTTTACTTTGAGCCGTTTGAGAGTTATCTAACTTGAGTTATGAGTACAAATGTTTTTTTTTTTAAGGAAGTAACAAAAAAGGGGGGAGTTAAACCAGAATCTAATTGATTTAACCATTTTCTAGCCCCATTTGTGATTGTATGTAATAAGTAGAACTTAGAATTAGAATCATTTTTAACGAGCCGTACGAGGAGAAAACTTCCTATACGTTTCTAGGGGGGGGGTTCTTTTTTACATCTATCCCAATGAGCCGTCTATCGAATCGTTGCAATTGATGTTCGGTCCCGAAGAGAAGGACGAGATCTTCGGAAAGTGGGTTTTTATGATCCGATAAAGAATCAAACTTATTTAAATGTTCCTGCGATTTTATATTTCCTTGAGAAAGGTGCTCAACCTACAGAAACGGTTCAGGATATTTTAAAGAAAGCTGAGGTTTTTAAGGAATTTAACTCTAATCAAACTAAATGAAATGAATTAAGTAAATAAAAAAAATAATAAAGAAAAGAAAGGTTGTATAAAACTATATAGGAGTCATCATTCCCCTAACTTTTTATTTTCTCTTTTGCTCTATTCATACCAGTGAATTGTATAACAGGAAAATCCG